TATTTTTTATTATTAATTTCTTAAAGAGTTTTTCAATGAATCAGGTTACGTGAATTCTGAATCCTGAGGCGGTGCAGATGCCAAAGACGATTAATTGCGTTCTTTTTCTCTATTTTTGTTCATACCACCTATAATGATTGCTAATTCACAAATTTTCAATTTAATTTTTTGATTCTTGTAACTAGTATTTTTATCTATCTCTATCTCTTAAAAAATTTTTTTAATTGAAACTTAGGGAAGTACTTTAGAAACATATGTATAAAAAAACATATTTTATTGAGTCCCTTCATGCCTACTATAACTAGTTATTTCGGTTTTCTACTAGCAGCTTTAACTATAACCTCAGTTCTATTTATTGGTCTAAGCAAAATACGACTTATTTGAAATTAATTGAATGAATATTTTTTTATAAAAAAAAGAGTTCTGTGGTATTTCATATGCTCGATAGTTCCTTACCGGGTTAATTACCCAATTTTGGTCATTGAGATTCATCGGCAATACAGATTAAGGGCTAGGAATAGCTAGTACCTCTCTTTTCTCCCTTTTAAAAATGAAAACAAAAGAAAATTGACATGATTGAAGTTTTTTTATTTGGAATCGTCTTAGGTCTAATTCCTATTACTTTGGCTGGATTATTCGTAACTGCTTATTTACAATACAGGCGTGGTGATCAGTTGGACTTTTGATTAATTAACATATCTTTTTTTACTGACCTCCTTCTTGCTTTCATATGCGGGAGGTCTAATTCAGATTGCTGCTCCATTATTTGCGAACAGTGGAATTTTGATATAATCTAATAAACAAGAGTGAAATCACGCTCTGTAGGATTTGAACCTACGACATTGGGTTTTGGAGACCCACGTTCTACCGAACTGAACTAAGAGCGCTTTTATTGTTTTTTCTAAAAAACGAAAAGTCTAGAAAGAGGACATTCTTTAACCTGAATCGATTTTGTACGTATATACTATATCATAGTATATCATAAATTTAAGAATTATATGTATGTCCAATTTTATTAAAAAAAGATAGATCTAAAACAGATCCCTCGTTACCGCTCTTCTGAGCAGTAATTAGGTAGGGATGACAGGATTTGAACCTGTGACATTTTGTACCCAAAACAAACGCGCTACCAAGCTGCGCTACATCCCTTTCAATTGGTTTACAGTGTCATTGTAGAGAATTCCTGCCTGATTTTCCACATCCTTCTTCTTTTTTATTGGTATATCAAATTAATTTATTCTTTTTTTTTGTTATTGTTATCATATCAGATAACAAACATATAATTAAAAATTTACTTTTTTTTATGAGAATTCTCTCAATTTAAATTTTACATAAAATCATAAAATGGCGTTTACATTTTAAAATGGAATCTATAAAAGCGTTCTAAATCTATAAGATCGTTCTAGTAGACAATATTTCAATTATAATTTTTGGGTTTACGTATACAAGAACTTCTTAACTACATGTACATCTGTAGTTATATATATTACTATATATAATGTAATACAATAAAGAAGAAAGAAGGAGGATTTCAAATGCGAGATCTAAAAACATATCTTTCCGTAGCGCCGGTACTAAGTACTCTATGGTTCGTTTCGTTAGCAGGTTTATTAATAGAGATTAATCGTTTATTTCCAGATGCATTAACATTTCCCTTTTTTTAATTCTAGTTATTAACATCAGAAAGGGGTGAAAAATTTAGAGATACAATCAACGATCGGGGGCTAATTATCCCCCCACCTTTTTATAATTAATTCTAAAAAAAATTTATAAAAAGGTGGGGGAGGTCATAAAAACGAGGGTTCAGGATTTATTAATAGAACGAAAAAGTGTTGCTAGGGAACTAGTATCCTACGAGATACTTAAAAAAAACTGTACAAAGATTTTAAATATAGTTTTCAAAAAATCATTGTATTGCTTATTATTTTATTTTTATTTAATTACTAATTAATATTCATTGCAACAAAATATTTCCTAAATTTTTTTAGTTAACAGCTTCTATTTTTTTGGTTCTTGTTCTTTCTGGATCCTAAAATTAAAATAGAAGATTGGGGTGAATCATAAATCCAAAGGAGGTTTCATGGCCAAGGGCAAAGATGTTCGAGTAACAATTATTTTGGAATGTACCAGTTGTGTTCGAAACGATATTAAGAAAGAATCGGCGGGAATTTCCAGATATATTACTCAAAAGAATCGGCATAACACCCCTAGTCGATTGGAATTGAGAAAATTCTGTCCCTATTGTTATAAACATACAGTTCACGGGGAAATAAAGAAATAGATAAAATGGAGTCCTTGTATGTAAACTGTTATTTTAAGAACAGGAATAATGATAGTATCTATATATATATTACATATATATAAATATAAACAAATAAATCAATAGAAAAAAAGATAATCCTATATTCTTAATTCTATATATAAAATATAAACTTTATTATATATAGAATAGAAATTGTTTTTATTTTGATCTGATCAAACTAGGATTTTAGAGATAAGGAATAAAAAATTATGAATAAATCTAAGCGACTTTTTACTAAATCCAAGCGATCTTTTCGTAGGCGTTTGCCCCCGATCCAATCGGGGGATCGAATTGATTATAGAAACATGAGTTTAATTAGTCGATTTATTAGTGAACAAGGAAAAATATTATCTAGACGGGTGAATAGAGTGACTTTAAAACAACAACGATTAATTACTATTGCTATAAAACAAGCTCGTATTTTATCTTTGTTACCTTTTCTTAATAATCAGAAACAATTTGAAAGAAGTGAGTCGACCCCTAGAACTACTAGCCTTAGAACCAGAAAAAAATAGACTTATTCTTCAATTAAATAAAAATTCCAATCTGAAGGAATTAAAAAAGATATTAATATTTTGTTCGAAAAATCCAAGCAAGAATCAAAATTTTATTGTTACGTCTGTGTCTGTCATAAAAAAAAAAAAAAGAATCGTCGAAAAGAAAAACTATTTTTTTTTAGCGACTATATACCCTCGTTTTGTTTTGACGCCTTTTTTTATAATACTAATTTCTACTCTACCTTCCCCGAGCCCGTTCTCCTTAGAACTCTATTTCAAATATTCAAATATTTTAGGGGATTTCCTCTAACCCCCTTATTTTTTTATCTCATTCGAAATCGTAGAAAGACAACTCCTATTTAAGAGAGCTATTTGTGCAAGTATTTTCCGATTAAGAAGTAATTGCTTCTTGTACAGATTGTGTATGAATTGGTTATAACTATAGAATACCCCCGTTTCGTGAATTACGGCATTTATTCGAGTGATCCACAAACGACGAAAATCTCTTTTTCTTTTACCCCTATCCCGATGAGCCGAAACTAAAGCTCTTATTCTCTGTTGAGTCATAGTTCGTGTAAGTCGTGAATGAGCCCCTCGAAAGCTTGATGCAAATAAACGAAGTTTTGTTCTACGCCTCCGAGCTATATATCCGCGTTTAATTCTAGTCATTGAATAAATCAAACTTTGATGAATAACTAATTCTTTTTTTAGTTATTCTTTTCCCCTTTACTAGTCTATAAATAACCAAACGAATTATTCCAATGTATAAAAAAAAAATTCCAATGGCTTTTACTACTCTAACCTTCCCCACCACTATTTTTTGCTAGGTTTTTTCCTTTGCTTTGAAAGGATAAATTGCCTGGATACTTAATATAAAAAATAGAATAACTACAAAAAGTAGTAAATATAAAGGGATAAATAGTGGGTTCCATCGTTTCTATGGTTACTTCTAAAACGGTGAGGTCCTCTCTATACACCGGAGCTCCTTCTTTTAATTTTAATTAATCAATACTATTGGTAACTTGTACAATTCACATTCTTTGGCTCTACCCCATGAATATTCCAGTAATAGGTCTTTCACAATGAGAGCCACTTTATACAGTAACGGTATTTCATTTTTAAAATTTATTTGGTCATTTACCCTGTTAGTCCGTCCTTTTCTTTCAAGAGTGGAATCTTTTTAATAAAATTTTAATAAAAATATGGAATTTCCCCCGCTTAATGGATAACCATTTGTTATCATTGGGGGTTTTCTAAAAAATGTAGTTGATTGGATTTGCACCAATGTAAACCATAAGTTTCAGACACAATAGAAGATATGAACGATCTATCTTTTTTAAATAATGAATAGAGTTCCTACATTCTATTTTATTCAAAGGTACTGATCCTTGATATTTAAAAAAGAATTTCCTTTTTGTGTCTCAGTCTATGATCTAAACGAGTCGCACATACACCCGAGTACATGTTCCTCGTCGCTGAGGGCATCCCCGAAGCGCTGGGGATTTCGTGACATTTCGGATTGGCTGTCTTGTATTTCTAATAAGTTGTTTAATGGTTGGCATATGGAATCATATAAATAATGGGCTGGTTTAGATTGGTTCTAACCGGCTAATTCTGAATTACTTTTCTTCAAGATTCTCTTCAAAAAAAAAATATATATATATTGAAGAGAATATGAAACTACACCTTTAATCTAAAAAGATATGAAATTATAAATTGTAGATTTGCACGAAATAGCTCCTATTTTTTATTGAACCGCTACAAGATCAACAATTCCATGAGCTTGGGCTTCTGTTGCTGACATAAAAACATCCCTTTCCATGTCTTCGGATACAACCCATATAGGTTTGCCCGTTCTTTGTACATAAACCCTTGTGATCGTTTCGCGAAGTTTTAGTAGTTCTTCCGCTTCCAAGATAAATTCTCCCGTTTGTGCCTCATAAAACGAACTAGCGGGTTGATGGATCATTACCCTGATGATATAATAGAAAAGGTTCTTATATTTCGCAGAATGAGGCGAGATAACCAAAAAAGCATAGAAAATTGAAAAACCGTACAGGCTTTTTTGTGCATTGCATACGGCTCCACAATGGAATTTACGTTTTTTTACCTTTCCTTTCGGCGAACGAAAACAAAATATAGGTTGTATTATACGCAGATCCATAAATGATCCAATTACCATCCTTCTTTTTTTGTAGGAGTTAAAAAAAATACTATGATGGTTCCGTTGCTTTATATATCATTTTTTTGATTCGTCTATGATTCAGCAATCCCAAAGTGTCTTTTTTAATATAAATTTTGTAAATAAGCTTCCGATGTTAAAACAAAGTTTGTGACGCTGAGATGTGCCCGAATAGGTAAGATATCGTTTGAAATACCCCTTCCTTATCTCATACTACTCTTTCAATATATAATCTAATTTTATTTTTTTTTATCTCAAAAATTTCATATCGAATTCGAAGTGCCATGCTATTATTACTTAACTAATTCATATTTCCGATGGCGAAGGCATAGTATTTTTTTTCTCTAAAATAAAAAACTCAGTGGCGCCAAGCGTGAGGGAATGCTATACGTTTGGTAATTGCTCCTCCGACTAGGATAAAGGATGCTATTGAAGCGGCCAATCCCATGCATATTGTCTGTACATCGGGTCGCACAAATTGCATAGTATCATAAATAGCCATTCCAGATATTACCCATCCGCCAGGAGAGTTTATAAACATATAAAGATCTTTGGTATCCTTTTCTATACTGAGATATATCATAAGACTAATAAGTTGATTCGAGATTTCGGTATCAACCTCTTGGCCTAAAAAAAATAATCTTTCTCGATAAAGTCGGTTGATTAGGATAAAATTTTATTCCTTAGGAGCCGTACAGGCACCTTTTGATGCATACGGTTCAATAAAAATTGTGAAAAAATCAATGTGTCGATTCCAACCCCCTTTTTTTCATAGAAGGCTTTTCTTTATAACTTTTAAGGAAAGGGCTTGCTCCCTTTTATTTTTTAAAGTAAAAGAAAAATTAAGTTTTGGCCCCTTTTATTAGATATTATAATCCTATAATAAAATAAATAAAATAATAAAATAAAAAAATGATTGATTAAGCCTGTCAGACTAACTTGATTCATTGATATATGTTTTTTTTCATCGAGATTCAGTTGAAATGGCGATGGTTTTTTCTTGTTCCTAAACGGGCTTCTTTCTTTTTTTATTACATTTTTTAGGTTTATGCTCTACCCCGAGTAAAAGTAAAAATTTGCCCGATTTTTATTTGCACATATAGGACAAATGAACCAAATACCGCGTCTTTTTTTTTTACTACTCATCCTTTTTTTTTCAATTCATTTATTTCACATGTCTTCTGTCAAATAGTCACCAAATTTTGAATTATATTTTTGATTTGATCAACAGTTTTAGATCACCCTGTTTAAATTTTTTGTCATAATTTTGCATATCATAATCATTAATTTTGCATATCATAATCATATCATAATTAAGTAGTAATTATAAAAATATTATATATTAATTATCAATTGGGTTTTTGATAAACGGAGCCTGGATACTTCATTTTATTAGTCCGATCACGTAAACCATAAAAATTTTTGATAATCTAATATCAATCTAAATACTCCCTGCATCTAATTCCACGTTCTTTTTTGCGCTTCGCGTTACAAATTTTTGATAATTAAATCAATATTTTTGGGCGAAACAGGGGATATCTCGATCGAGGGAGAAAATGGGGAAATCCCATATAGCCCAATATATCTTACAAGTCGCACTATATGTCAACCCAAGATGTATCTCCTTCTCCAGGACTTCGAAAAGGTACTTTTGGAACGCCAATAGGCATGAAATGAAAAAAAAGAGAATGAAGTTCTCTATTTCACTTTGATGTGGAAACGTAAGACTGGGGTTTCTTTTTTTACTAATATTATCCTTTTTTCCTACTTTATTAATCATATTTAATACATAAGTTGAATAAGCTAAAATAAAATATAAAATAAAAGTAAAGTAAGATAGAATTAATAAAAATAAAGGAAATTTTTTACTAATGGGCTTCTGAATGATGAACAACAATAGCTATCTTGGTTCATATAAAATAGGATTCACCCCCATTGCGTATTGGTACTTATCGGATATAGAATAGATCCGCTTCCCTTTTTTCCTATGAATCGAATTGTTCCATTATTACTAACAGAATAGAACAAATATTAATCCTTTCTCCGAAATAATTACCCAAAAAAGGGGGGGGCCGTAGCATAGTTTTTTTCCAATGCAATAAAGTTACATAGTGTCTATTTTTCGTTGATAAAGGGGTATTTCCATGGGTTTGCCTTGGTATCGTGTTCATACTGTTGTATTGAATGATCCCGGTCGTTTGCTTTCTGTTCATATAATGCATACTGCTCTGGTTGCTGGTTGGGCCGGTTCGATGGCTCTATATGAATTAGCAGTTTTTGATCCCTCCGACCCTGTTCTTGATCCAATGTGGAGACAAGGTATGTTTGTTATACCTTTCATGACTCGTTTAGGAATAACCAACTCATGGGGCGGTTGGAATATTACAGGAGGGACTATAACGAATCCGGGCCTTTGGAGTTACGAAGGGGTAGCCGCAGCACATATCGTGTTTTCTGGCTTATGCTTCTTGGCAGCTATTTGGCATTGGGTATATTGGGATCTAGAAATTTTTTGTGATGAACGTACAGGAAAACCTTCTTTGGATTTGCCTAAGATTTTTGGAATTCATTTATTTCTTTCAGGAGTGGCTTGCTTTGGTTTTGGCGCATTTCATGTAACAGGATTATATGGTCCTGGAATATGGGTATCCGACCCTTATGGACTAACCGGAAAGGTCCAACCCGTAAATCCGGCGTGGGGCGTGGAGGGTTTTGACCCTTTTGTTCCGGGAGGAATAGCCTCTCATCATATTGCAGCGGGGACGTTGGGTATATTAGCGGGCTTATTCCATCTTAGTGTGCGTCCGCCTCAACGTCTATACAAAGGATTACGTATGGGCAATATTGAAACCGTTCTTTCCAGTAGTATTGCTGCTGTCTTTTTTGCAGCTTTTGTTGTTGCTGGAACTATGTGGTATGGTTCTGCAACTACTCCCATCGAATTATTTGGTCCTACTCGTTATCAATGGGATCAGGGATACTTTCAACAAGAAATATATCGAAGAGTTAGTGCTGGACTAGCTGAAAATCAAAGTTTATCAGAAGCTTGGGCTAAAATTCCTGAAAAATTAGCTTTTTATGATTATATTGGTAATAATCCAGCAAAAGGGGGGTTATTCCGAGCGGGTTCAATGGACAATGGGGATGGAATAGCTGTTGGATGGTTAGGACACCCCGTCTTTAGAAATAAAGAAGGGCGTGAACTTTTTGTACGCCGTATGCCTACCTTTTTTGAAACATTTCCGGTTGTTTTGGTAGACGGCGACGGAATTGTTAGAGCCGACGTCCCATTTAGAAGGGCAGAATCTAAATATAGTGTCGAACAAGTAGGTGTAACTGTTGAGTTTTATGGTGGTGAACTCAATGGAGTTAGTTATAGTGATCCCGCAACTGTTAAAAAATACGCTAGGCGGGCTCAATTGGGTGAGATTTTTGAATTAGATCGTGCTACTTTGAAATCCGATGGTGTTTTTCGTAGCAGTCCAAGAGGTTGGTTTACTTTTGGGCATGCTTCGTTTGCTCTACTTTTCTTCTTTGGACACATTTGGCATGGTGCTAGAACCCTCTTCAGAGATGTTTTTGCTGGTATTGATCCAGATTTGGATGCTCAAGTAGAATTTGGGGCATTCCAAAAACTTGGAGATCCAACTACAAAAAGACAAACAGTCTGATGCAACATTGCTTTTTTTCTTATAGTTTCTGTTTGTGATTTTATTTAATAGGTAGGGTAGGAATCTTGATTTAAATCGCTGCTGTTTCTTTGACTCTTTCTTTATCCGTAGAGATACTTCCAAGTAAACATAAACAAAACAGGTATGAAAGCTATAATTGTAAACCACGATCAAATTTATGGAAGCATTGGTTTATACATTTCTCTTAGTATCGACTTTAGGGATAATTTTTTTCGCTATTTTTTTTCGGGAACCACCTAAAATTTCAACTAAAAAATGAAATAATTTTGCATTATCTTTATTGACGTAATCAGCCTCCAAGTATCTGGAGGCTGATTACGTCAACTAGTCCCCGTGTTCCTCGAATGGATCTCTTAGTTGTTGAGAGGGTTGCCCAAAGGCAGTATATAGAGCATACCCAGTAAAACTTACAAGTAACCCAGATATAAAGATGGCAACTAGGGTTGCTGTTTCCATTATTATAAAATTGAAAGACCACAACGGATCTATGCTAAGATCGTTTATTTACAACGGAATGGTATACAAAGTCAACAGATCGTAATGAATACAAAATAAGATTTATGGCTACACAAACTGTTGAAGATAGTTCTAGATCTGGTCCAAGAAGCACTACTGTAGGGAAGTTATTGAAACCGTTGAATTCCGAATATGGTAAAGTAGCTCCTGGATGGGGAACGACCCCTTTGATGGGTGTTGCAATGGCTCTATTTGCGGTATTCCTATCTATTATTTTGGAGATTTATAATTCTTCTGTTCTACTGGATGGAATTTCAGTGAATTAGACTGAGCAGAATCTTGAAGTCCTAGCTTTTAGTTCGATATAAAAAAGTAAATTATGTAGGTCTAAAAATTTTAGCCTATTCTCTTTTGGTAGTTCGACCGCGAAATTTTTTTCTGCATTGTATATTTCCGGAATATGAGTGTGTGACTTGTTAGAATTGACCCTATGGATAGTACAGAAAATGGGGTCTGTCATCTTTATAAAGATGGTTTTACTTCGTCGGATATTCATTCGAGTATCTGGAGCACGAAATAGATCAAATAGATCACAAAGCATTCGAACTATGATTCATACTTAATACTCAGACCTCGTAGCCGGACTTCTTTCCGTTCTATCTTATAAACTTTAATAAATCAAAAAATTTTTCTGCTTTTAAACTCTTATTTGTATCAAAGGACAAGCGCTTCTTTGTATTTGATGTTTTTAGTCATTATAGCTATTTTTTTGATTGAATAAGTGATGATCCAACGGTTCTCACTCAGTGAACTTTGGACTTTGAAGGTTTCATTGAATTATCGTGGTTCTCGTATGAATCTGAGGTTTCAA